TAGGAATATTGCAAATAGAGCCATTGCGACACCCATGAAGGGGGTAGTTCCCCATCCAGGAGCCACTTTACCATATTCCGAATTCAATGGTTTCAATAAATCCCCTGTAATAGTTCGTCTTGGCCCAGATCTAGAACTACCCTCAACGGTTTGTGTAGCCATAAATCTTATTGCATTGGTTGAGATCTGTTGACTTTGTATACTATTTCGTTGTAAATAAACGATCTTATCGTAGCGTAGATCCATCGTGGTCTTGAAATTATCTAATAATGGAAACAGCAACCCTAGTCGCCATCTCCATATCTGGTTCACTTGTAAGCTTTACTGGGTACGCCTTATATACCGCTTTTGGGCAACCCTCTCAACAACTAAGAGATCCATTCGAGGAACACGGGGACTAGTTGAAATAATGAGCCTCCCATATTGGGAGGCTCATTATTTCAATTGAGATAATGAAAAATCATTTCATCTTTTTAGTCGGAACCTTAGGTGGTTCTCGAAAAAAGATAGCGAAAAAAATTATCCCTAAAGTCGAGACTAACAGGAATGTATAAACCAATGCTTCCATGGATTCGATCGTGGTTTACAATTATAGCTTCCACATCTGTTCATCTGGGATCATTTTCCAGATAAAAAAAGGACAAGAGTCAAAGAAAAGACGATGATGAAAATCAAGATTTCTACAGTCCCTTATGTCAAATCATAAAAAGAAAATAGAGGCGAAAGATACCAGAGCAATGTTGTATCAGACTACTTGTCTCCTTGTAGTTGGATCTCCAACTTTTTGGAATGCCCCAAATTCCACTTGAGCATCCAAATCTGGGTCAATACCAGCAAAAACATCTCTGAACAAGGTTCTAGCACCATGCCAAATGTGTCCGAAAAAGAAGAGCAAAGCAAACGTAGCATGTCCAAAAGTGAACCAACCCCTTGGACTGCTACGAAAAACACCATCGGATTTCAAAGTAGCACGATCTAATTCAAAAATTTCACCCAATTGGGCACGTCTAGCATATTTTTTCACAGTAGCAGGATCACTATAAGTGACTCCGTTGAGTTCGCCGCCATAGAACTCAACAGTTACACCTACCTGTTCGACACTATACTTCGATTCTGCCCTTCTAAAAGGAACATCGGCTCTCACAATTCCATCTCCGTCTACCAAAACTACTGGAAATGTTTCAAAAAAAGTAGGCATACGACGTACAAAAAGCTCATGTCCTTCTTTATCTCTAAAGACGGGATGTCCTAACCATCCAACTGCTATTCCATCCCCGTTGTCCATTGAGCCTGCTCTGAATAATCCCCCTTTCGCCGGATTATTACCGATGTAATCATAAAAAGCTAATTTTTCGGGAATTTTAGACCAAGCTTCCGACAAACTAAGATTTTCGGCTAGCCCGGAGCTAACCCTTCGATATATTTCTTGCTGGAAGTATCCCTGATCCCACTGATAACGAGTGGGACCAAATAATTCGATTGGGGTAGTTGCTGAACCATACCACATAGTTCCAGCAACAACGAAAGCTGCAAAAAAGACAGCAGCGATGCTACTGGAAAGGACAGTTTCAATATTGCCCATACGTAATCCTTTGTATAGACGTTGGGGCGGGCGGACACTAAGATGGAATAGACCCGCTAATATGCCCAATGTCCCCGCTGCAATATGATGAGAAGCTATTCCTCCCGGAACAAAAGGATCAAAACCTTCCGCGCCCCACGCTGGATTTACAGATTGTACTTTTCCGGTTAGGCCATAAGGATCGGCCACCCATATTCCAGGACCATACAAGCCTGTTACATGAAATGCGCCAAACCCAAAGCAAGCCACCCCTGAGAGAAATAAATGGATTCCAAAGATCTTGGGCAAATCCAAAGAGGGTTTTCCCGTACGTTCATCACAAAATATTTCTAGATCCCAATACACCCAATGCCAGATAGCTGCTAAGAAGCATAAGCCAGAAAACACAATATGTGCCCCGGCCACACCTTCGTAACTCCAAATACCCGGATTCGTTATAGTCCCTCCTGTGATACTCCAACCACCCCATGAATTGGTTATTCCTAAACGAGTCATGAAGGGTATAACGAACATACCTTGTCTCCACATTGGATCAAGAACGGGGTCAGAGGGATCAAAAACCGCTAATTCGTATAGAGCCATCGAACCGGCCCAACCAGAAACTAGAGCTGTATGCATTATATGGACGGAAAGCAACCGACCGGGATCATTCAATACGACGGTATGAACACGATACCAAGGCAAACCCATGGAAATACCCCTTTATCAAAGATAAAATAGACACTATGTAACTTTATCGCATTGGAAAAGACTATGCTATGGACCTCACCCTTTCAGTGGATTATCCTAAAGCAAGGCAAGGGTGAATATTTATTCTGTTCCGTTGGTAATAATTGAACAATTCTTGTTCGTAGGAACAAAGAGAAGCAGATCTATTCTATACCCAATAAGTATCAATACGCAATGGGGGTTGGTCCCCTTTTTTGGGAGCGAATGCATAGATATTTGCTCATCATTCGAACGATCCATTCGTAAGAATTTTCCTTTATTCATTCCGTCTTCCTCCATGAACCTTCCAATCTATGGCTAAAATACGATAAAGGAAATATTATAAAGACAATAAACCTGTTGTTACGTTTCCACATCAAAGTTAAGTATAGTACTTAACCTCTTTTTCTTTAATTTCATGCCCATTGGTGTTCCAAAAGTACCTTTTCGGAGTCCTGGAGAGGAAGATGCAGTTTGGGTTGACGTATAGTGCGACTTGTCAGACATATTGGGTCATATGGGATTTCCCCGTTCTCTCTTCCGATCGAGATATCCTCTGTTTCGCCCAAGAAAGATTAGATTGATTGAACCATCAATAATTCGGAGCGTGAAGTGCAATTAGATCAATTTATTTGGTTGCGGGATCAATATTCTCAATTAGAAGATTTTATGGTTGGCTTGGACCAATAAAATGAAGTATACAGGCCCCGTTCAGAAAATACCAACTTGGTAACCTATGTATGATTACCACTCGTATCATAAATAATTCCTTTCTACCATATGAGTGATCTCATACGTCCAATGAATATGATGAATACATTGAATATTTGGCGGAAGGCACGAAACGAATTGAAAAAAAAAAGAAGTCGTAGCAATAAAGAAGTGGTACTGAGATTATTTGTCCTATATGTGCAAATAGAATTCGGTCAGATCTTTACCCGGAGTAGAGCATAAACCTAAAAGAGTGGAAGAGGCCCATTCAGGAACAAGAAAATTACATCGTGATTTGGATCTCGATGAAACAATACATCAATGAGAGGTTAATTCGATAAGTTCAGTGAATTTTTTTTTATAGGAAAGCAAGCAAAACTCATTTTTCTTGAAAAATGGAAGAAAAAGCCCCTTTGTTAGGAAAAACCTGTTACGAAAAGAGAAAGGGCTGGAATCGACACATTGATTCTTTTTTTTTTTTCGCAATTTCAATTTATTGAACCGTATGCATCCAAAGGTGCGTGTACGGTTCCTAAAGGATACAATTTTGTCCTAATCAACCGACTTTATCGAGAAAGATTACTTTTTTTAGGCCAAGAAGTTGATAGCGAGATCTCGAATCAAATTGTTGGTCTCATGGTATATCTCAGCATAGAGGATGATGCCAGGGATCTTTATTTGTTTATAAACTCCCCTGGCGGATGGGTAATACCAGGAATAGCTATTTATGATACTATGCAATTTGTGCCACCAGATGTGCATACAATATGCATGGGATTAGCCGCTTCAATGGGATCTTTCATCCTGGTCGGAGGAGAAATTACCAAACGTCTAGCATTCCCTCACGCTTGGCGCTAATGAGTTTTTTTATTTGAGAGAAAAAAGAAGACTATGCCTTCGCCATATGGAATATGAATAATACGTAATAATAGCATGGCACTTCGAGTTCGATATTAGCAAACCATTATTGTTTTTCATAACATGAGATTATGTATCGAGATAGTAGTATGAAACAAAGGTTATTTCCGATTTGATCTTATGTATCGGGGTCCATTTCAGTGTCACAAACCTTTTTGCTTCCACACCAGAAGTATCTTTCCAATATTTATGTTATTAAAGAGTATGAAAAAAAAAGATCATTTTTTCCTTATTTGATCGGATCAGAAAGAAACTTTGGGATTGCTGAATCACAGACGAGATAAATATATAAAGCAACGGGACCATCATAGTATTTTTTGACTCCTTCGAAAGGAAGGATGGTAAATGGATCATTCAACGATCTGGGTCTGATGAATTCTATTTGTCTTTTTCTTCGATGGAGAAGGGAAAAAGAAATTCCATTGCAGAGCCGTATGCAATGCACAAAGGATGCCTGTACGGTTGTTCAATTCTATCTTTTTCTTCTTGTTTTTCTTTATCCCTTCGCCTGATCATGCGAGATAGAGGAATCGTTTATTATGTTATATCATCAGGGTTATGATCCACCAACCTGCTAGTTCTTTTTATGAGGCACCCACAGGAGAATTTATCCTGGAAGCAGAAGAACTACTGAAACTCCGTGAAACCCTCACAAGGGTTTATGTACAAAGAACGGGCAATCCTTTATGGGTTATATCGGAAGACATGGAAAGGGATGTTTTTATGTCCGCAACAGAAGCCCAAGCTCATGGCATTGTTGATCTTGTAGCGATCGAAAGTACCGGGGATTTCGCATAAATCCGCGATTCCATTTCGAATCATAATTCGAATGAACCGTGTTTTTCTTTTACCCGGATAAAATATGAAATGGAAATGGAAGTAATTCATAATCATTCGGTTAGGATCGATCTAAACCAGCCCATTCTGTATACGATTCAGCATGCCAACTATTAAACAACTTATTAGAAACACAAGACAGCCAATCAGAAATGTCACGAAATCTCCTGCTCTTCGGGGATGTCCTCAGCGTCGAGGAACATGTACTAGGGTGTATGTGCGACTCGTTCAGATCATGAACTAGAACAAATGAGACAATTTTTCCTGTATCAATGACCAATGAATAGGATAGAATGAAAAAACTCCATTCACTATCTAAAAATAAAGATCTATCATAGACCTCTATTGTGTATGGAATTTATGGTTTCCATTGGTGCAAATCCAATCACCTCGATTTGAGATGAAAAGCAATTCCCCATTGGTAGCAAATGGTTATCCATTAAGCGGTGGAAATGGTATTTAAGTTAAGAAGCAGAAAGATGATGCTCCTACTTTCTTTTGCAAGAACGGACTAACAGGGTCAGCTACCTAGCCAACCTTCATAATGAAATGCCGTCACTGTATGGATAGATCTCATTGTGAAAAGACCTATTACTAGATAATTCATGGGTAGAGCCGAAGAGTGTGAACTGTACAAGTTACCAATAACATTCATTAAATGAGGGAAGAGGCTCCGGTGTATAGAGAGGACCTCACCGTTTAAGAAGTAACCATAGAAACGATGGAAGCCACTATTTATTTATCCATTTACATTTACTACCTATTTTTTTTTTATACCAAAAATATCGGTAAAATTTCTTCTTTTGAGGCGATGCCTGGAAGAAATAAAAAATCGTGGTTGGGAAGGTCATAGTAGCAAAAGCCATTGGAATTTATATTTTATACATCGGAGGAATCCGTTTTGTTATTAATAAACCAGGCGAGGGGAAAAGAATGACTGAAAGAAAAGAAATCAATTAGTTATTCATCAAAGTTTCATTTGATTCAATGACCAGAGTTAGACGAGGATATATAGCTCGGAGACGTCGAACAAAAATTCGTTTATTTGCCTCAACCTTTCGAGGGGCTCATTCAAGACTTACTCGAACTACTACTCAACAGAAAATGAGAGCTTTGGTTTCCACCCATCGGGATAGAGGCAGACGAAAGAGATATTTTCGTCGTTTGTGGATCACTCGGATAAATGCAGTAACTCGTGAGAATGGGGTATCCTATAGTTATAGTCGATTAATACACGATCTGTACAAGAGGCAGTTGCTTCTTAATCGTAAAATACTTGCACAAATAGCTATATCCGACAGGAATTGTCTTTACATGATTTCCAACGAGATCGTCAAATAAAGGAGATTGGAAGGAATTCGCCGCAATGATTTAAATGGAGTTCCCCGGAGAATGACCCCCGGGAAGGTAGAGTAGAAATTCATATGATAAGATAAGTAGTAGGAATGAACGAACACGTTTCAAAAAAAAAAGATTTCTTCTCCCATTCTTTTTTTTTATTACGACGCAACAATCCAATTTCTCGGCTTTTTCGAACAAAACATCAATCCGATTTTGAGTTCCAATTAGAGTTGTTTTGATTCAATTGAGTAGTGGACCTATTTATTTCTGGTTCTAGGACCAGTGGTTCTAGGGATCAACTCGGTTTTCTCAAATTGTTTCTCATTATTAAGAAAAGGTAACGAAGATAAAATACGAGCTTGTTTTATAGCAATAGTAATTAATCGTTGTTGTTTCAAGGTCAATCTATTCACTCGTCTAGATAATATTTTTCCTTGTTCACTAATAAATTGACTAATTAAACTCATGTTTCTATAATCAATTCGATCCCCCGATCCAATTGGGGGCAAACGTCTACGAAAAGATCGCTTTTTTTTACGAAAGGGTAGCTTGGATTTATCCATGGTTTATTCCTTATCTCTAAAATCCTATTTCTTCGTTCATTTCGGATCCGACCGAAATAGGACTTGATTTGTTTATATATATATAATTTCTTCCTGTTCCTTGGAAAGGCGGTACACGCACTCTGTTCGATCTATTTCTTTATCTCCTCATGAATCGTATGCTTGTAACAATAAGGACAGAATTTTCTCAATTCTAATCGACTAGGTGTATTGTGTCGATTCTTTTGAGTAATATATCTGGAAGTGCCCCGCGATTCTTTATTGAAATCATTTCGGACACAATTGGTACATTGCAAAATAACTATTCCTCTGACATCTTTACCCTTGGCCATGAACCTCCTTTGGATTCACTCAATTCTTCTATTTTCGATCCGAACCGAAGAAAAGAAGAGTAAAGGAACGAAAAATCAATAGAATAGAAGAGAAGTTGCTAACTCGAAATCAAATTATGAAAGATTTCGTTGCAATCAATAGAGTAGTAATAAGTAATACAATTATTTCTAACTATTAATTATTCCCAATCCCAGTATTTCATTTACTATCTTGTATGATCTTTTGAACAGCCTGCCCTAGACCCACATTTCTATTTCTGTTCTACCTCTATGCATTCTATTCTGAACCCAAGTTTCACTAAGGTTCAATCCATTTTGATTCTTTCTCTTTCCTATCCTAAACAACTGAAAAAAAGGGGGGATTGGTCACAGAGAATTTATTGTATCTCTAATCTTCTTCGTTCATTCCTTACCATGTCAATAACTAGAATGAAAAAAAAGGGAATGTCAACGCATCTGGGAATAAACGATTGATTTCTATCAATAGACCTGCTAAAGACCCAAACCATAGAGCAGTTAACACAGGTGCCACGGAGAGATATGTTTTTATATCTCGCATTGAAAATCCTCCTTCTTTATTGGAATAACATATATGATCAGATGCATATGTAGTTAAAGATCACTTGTATTTGTACGCGGAATCCCTAACTAAAATAGATATGTACAATGATCCAGTAGATGAGATCTACTTGTCCCTAAAACAGAAAAATATGACCCTTCCTCCTGAGCATTACCAACAAATATTCATTTTTTTATACGTTAGGTTTCATATTTCATATGTATATAATTCTTTTATTATATAAAACAAAAAAAAAAGAAGAAATGCCAAAATATATTGTATATAGATGGAGGAAATAACGATGTGGAAAACAAAACTGGGATTCTCTACAATGACACTGTACAACAATGGAAAGGGATGTAGCGCAGCTTGGTAGCGCGTTTGTTTTGGGTACAAAATGTCACGGGTTCAAATCCTGTCATCCCTACCTATTACTTCTTCTATGGGCAGTAATGAGGGGTCAATTGAGATCGATGAAAATTGGACATCATTTTTCATACTTTTTTATATAGTATATGCGATGGATGCAAGATGTATTGGGGATACAAGAAGAATTCTTTTCTTGACAGTCGTATCTCCTGTCATAAGAAAGCGCTCTTAGTTCAGTTCGGTAGAACGTGGGTCTCCAAAACCCGATGTCGTAGGTTCAAATCCTACAGAGCGTGATTCTGTTCTTGTAATGTCGAATCACAATAAAATAACTTCACTAACTTAAACTGCAACCTGAATTTGACCTCCTCCTTAATCTGCAGGAGGTCAATAAAAAAAAAAAGAGATCTTACTCAATCAAAGGTCCAACTGATCGCCGCGTCTATATTGTAGATATGCAGTTACGAATAATCCGGCCAAAGTAATAGGAATTAGACCTAAGACGATTCCAAATAGAAAAACTTCAATCATTTCAATTTCTTTGAAAGAGGAGAAAAAGAGAGGTAATATTTATCCCTAAATATTAATCCAAATCGACCAGGAATCTCAATGACCAAGAATTGGCAATTGACGCGGGAAAGAACTATGGAATACCTGGAATTTCGCAGAAATATTCATTTTTATGAATGAATTGTTCATTTAATGAATTTCAAATAAGTCGTATCTTGCTCAGACCAATCAATAGAGCCGAGGTTATAGTTGAAGCAGCCAGTAGAAAACCAAAATAACTAGTTATAGTAGGCATGAAGGAACTAAATGAGATACGTTCTTTTTTTATACATATGTTTATAAAGCACTTACCTAAGTTTCCATTTTTGCGAGATACAATGGAATAATTACAAGAAAAAATACCAATTGACAGAATCAGTTCCAATTGAAAGTTCTTGATTCATCAGTCATTATAGACGAACAAAGATAGAGTGACAGAGGGATAAAAAAAACGGATTCACCGTCTGTAACATCTATGGATCCCGTGATTTCGAATCAACAGATTCAGTGAGCAACTCGTGAGTCAAGTAAGAAATTGGATTTGAAATTTCCATTTTGATCATTTCTTTTCTTTTTCAATTGTATCTAATCCCTTTTGTAACAAACAATCTGATAACACCTTTTGCTTGACTTTAATTCATTGGATTCCTAGTAGGTTGGTTAATTGCACATAATATCTCGAATGGGAAGAAAAAAAAGTATCCCATGATCTCTCGAAGAAATCAAACCTTTATTTCGAGTCTAACTCGATTTTCAAACTAGTAATTTCTATTATCCTTTTAGGTTCTACGTTTTGTCTTTTCATATTATGGAGTCCAGTCCCATCCTTGTAGCCAGGTCAAGAGGGGAACCTTTGGTTCTAATGCAGCAATGGTTGCATCACGAATATTGATAGTTACAACTATTGGTTGGTCTGTTTCTTTCATCGAATACTATCTACTACCATAGACCAACCAATTACTTGAAATGAAAGGATTAGAACAAAAAAAAATACCCTTTCCACAACCATGAAAGGGGGTTTCTAGGTTTTTCATCTAATTGAATTGTGGGAATATGATAATCTCTTTCATGAATTATTAGAACCCGTTGACTCACACTTTACCAAGATCTTCAGTTTCTATTCCTAAGCCAGTAATAGGAAACCCTATACTACAGGAATTGGGGGGATTTCAAATTGAATGACACGCGGTTCTGTATAGACAAGGAACAAGAAAGGAATTATGTACCATTCTCCTTTCGATACTGATCGAAACAGCGTTGCTGTGTCAGAGGAAGGATAGGTATACTGATTCGGTATACTCGAAATACACCTTCGGTACAATATTGACGATCTCACAAAAAAAGATGAAATATCAGGTAAGTAGTACTTTTTTATTTACTGATCCCATCTTTCGCGGAATCGATCCCCCTTTTTGACTGTACAAGAATATGTGGAGCTCAGCATGTCTGGAAGCACCGGAGAACGTTCTTTTGCTGATATTATTACCAGTATTCGATACTGGGTCATTCATAGTATTACTATACCTTCCCT